AAAATTGCTCTTCTTTTTTCAATAACAATTTGGATTCGTTTGAACAAAATAAGTACTGACCCGGCCAGTACTTAACCAGGCCGGGGAAATGAAACTTTTGTACAAAACATTCAAATCATTATTAAAAAAGAAGGAAAATCAAAATTGTTCTCAAATCTTGACCTCACGTGTCATATCACATGAGAAAATTCCCAATTGGGAATGGGGAGAGATGGCTGAGTGGACTAAAGCGTCGGATTGCTAATCCGTTGTACGAATGATTCGTACCGAGGGTTCGAATCCCTCTCTCTCCGGCTCCCTGGATCACTTTGCATTTTATAATTGGAAGAAATTTTGATTCTTTTATGAATTTTTTATCTTTATCTAGTATCTATTTATTGATACATTTACCTATGAAAAAATAAAGGAAAAACTTCAAACGAATATCATTATTCCTCACGCCCAGGATTACGCCCCGGATCATTAGATAAGAATCCGAAGATGAAGAGAGAAACAAAAAATATTACTACTGTGTAGACGAAGAGTTTAAGAGTAAGCATTACACAATCTCCAAGATAAGATCATTTGTTTTTTTTTTTTTTTTGAAGGAAATAGATTACCTATTTTACGACACACGCTATACATTATTTTGATATGACGTTCTAAAGATGAAAAAAAAAGTTTATAGATTCTAATATAAGAAGATTCTGATTTTTTCGTTACCAAAAATTTTTTGCCATATAATGTGAGACTTTTCCGATCTTATGAATTTTTATAATATATTTTTTTATCGAAAACTTACAGCAGCTTGCCAAACAAAGGCTAAAAGAAAAAAGAATAAAGGGATCACCGGCATAATGTCTACGATTGGATTGAAAAAGGCATAAGCCTCGGGCAATTTGGCGAATAAAAAACTACTCGAATAAAGGGTAGAATTAAGAAAGATACAGATGAAACTCAAGATATTAAGCATAACAAATATTTTTTTTTTTTTTTTTTTAGTTAAATTGAAATGATGATAAATTATCAGATTGGATTGAGTTGTTTTTATTAGGGAAAAATGAAAAAGGCAGAAAAAACAAATTCTTCTTTTTCTTCCCAATAAAAAATCCTTCCTTGCATTCTCCAATCAAATGAGAATAAAAGAATTATACTTTCATACTCTATCTTAATTGAATTCTATGTAATGATCAATTAATGTTTTTGATTCTAGTGTCTATTGTATTGAATCCTAACGACATTATGTCCTATATGTATTTTGGATGCTTATTGACGGATAACCAATATTTAACTTAATTTTTTATTAGACAAAAAAAATGGGGCGTGGCCAAGCGGTAAGGCAACGGGTTTTGGTCCCGTTACTCGGAGGTTCGAATCCTTCCGTCCCAGATCATTTTTGTCATAAAAAAAATTATTCCCTTTTCTGTTTCATATTGGATATAATATTATCCAATATGAATTTCAAGAATGATTCTTTGAATCCTCTTTTTTTCATTCAAAAAATACGTTTTTGGTGTATCCTTTTAGTTACACCCAGGGTCTATTCGTGTTACTCACTTCATATTAAAGTGGGTTAATTATTTATTTAGACTTTTTCTATTTTACGCCCTATATCTATGAGATGCTCATTTTCACATCATGCTTTCTAAATCCAAATTAAAAGGAAGGCTTCTCTATTTTTTATTGAAGGTTTTTTGCCTTATATGATGGATAGAAAAAGATCATATTCCGATTTGATCTTATTCTACCCCATAATAAAAAAAAAAAAAAAACAATATATATGGGGTTCAATTCAGGGAAATACTTTCCGGATAAATATAGAGATAGGTAAGTGTGGATTCTTGTGTATCGGTTCGGCCAATGACTATTCATATTTAATCAATTGCATATGGTTTTGAATTCTAAGAAAATTAGAGGATGTTATGGTAAAACTTCGTTTGAAACGATGTGGTAGAAAGCAACGTGCGACTTGAAGGACATGATTGGCTGTGGATTTTGACATCCACCATTTTATATACGAATAAAGATGCTCTTGTCTCGACATAGTTTGTTCTGCTAGAAATCTAATTTCATTTGTATTAGATTAGTCAATAAAAAGACTAATGGTATAGCATATGATGGAGCTCGAGCAAAACTGATTGATTTATTTATCGGGATAATAATCTAGGGTTAGTGAAAATCAATAAGTTAGACCAACTTTGTAAATATCTCATCAAAAATCTATGATTTATATCAATAAGAAAGGAGAGATTCCAATTTGTTTCAAACTTTTTTGATCAAAGGTGTATCACAAAGGAATTAATCTTTTGTAGGATTTTCCGTAGAAAAAATCAAAAGGTATGTTGCTGCCTTTTTGAAAATGAGTAAGGATCACCGAAGTAATGTCTAAACCCAATGATTTAACAAAGCGCAAAGCAAAGACAACGAATTCCGGAACAAGAAAACACTATTTTCGCCTGTATTAACAATTGAATCAGAATGAGTTAAAAAATAATTAGAGACAGCTCAAAAAATTATAAGGAGTTCCTTTTGAACTCTTTTAAAACTACCCAACTTGAGTTAGGAGTAAAAATGAGATTTATTTTTTTTGTAAACAAGGAGAAAGGGTGGATCCACTTATCTTTCTATTTCTATCTATATAGATCAAAATCCTAGAAATTAGAATCATTTTTTCTTGAGCCGTATGAGGAAAAAACCTCCTATACGTTTCTAGGGGAGCATCTTTTATCTATATTTATCCCAATGAGCCATCTATCGAATCGTTGCGATTGATGTTCGGTCCCGAAGAGAAGGGAGAGATCTTCGAAGAGTGGGTTTTTATGATCCGATAAATAATCAAACTTATTCAAATGCTCCTGCTATTTCCTATTTCCTTGAAAAGGGCGCTCAACCCACGGGAACTGTTCTTGATATTTTAAGGAAGGCAGAATTCTTTCAAGAAAGAATTTCTAGTTGATTTTGAAAAAAAAAAAAGGAAAAAAGTCATCAAGAAAAAACGGTAGTCTAACTAGTATCTATCTTATATTCTTCTTTTTTTCTTGCTTCTTGTTACGTAAACCCCCCAAAAAGGGGGGCAATATTTGTATTGTACCTTTCTTCTTTAAAAGTACTAATATTGACAATGGCGTCTCGAACAAATAGAATTTTATCATAGATAAATATAGATCTTTGAATCCCCACTCTCTATTGATTTTTCCTTCACTTTAGGAGGATACAAGTGGTTTTTCAATTTTTGAATTCGATTTTTAATCTCTTATTTTTTTAACCCTATCCGCTTGATATTTTTTTGTTTCGACGTAGTTGTACAGTGAAACTCCATTCTTTTTTTTTTTTTTATTTCGATCATATCTACACTTCATATTGATCCGGGTTGCTAACTCAACGGTAGAGTACTCGGCTTTTAAGTGCGACTAAGATCTTTTACACATTTTGATGAAGGAATTCGTCTAGACTATTGGCAGAGTTTATAAGACCGCGACTGATCCTTAAAGGTAATGAATGGAAACAAAAGCATGTCGTAAAAATAATAGAAAAAGAAAAATTTCATACTTAATAATGCAACATTCTAATTTGTTATTTTTATAACAATTTTGAAGCTCATTAAAGTATTTTATAGGCGGGTCTAGTGAATAAATGGATAGAGCCTTATGGCTTCAATTTGAGTAAGACAAAAAAGCAACGAGCTTATCTTCTTAATATGAATGATTGCCCGATCAAATTACTAATTAGACGTTAAAAATAGATTAGTGCCTGATGTGGTAAAAGGTTCTATTGTGAATTGTTAGTAGACCCTTGATTCTTTTTTAATTAATCCTAATTATTCTTTAATATGGATGGGAGACGTATGTGCAAAAGAAATAGTATAGTGATAAAAAATCATTTTTTCCAAAGTCAAAAGAGCAATTGGGTTGCAAAAATAAAAGATTTTTACCCTTTTTCTTCTTATTCCTTTCTTTCTTTTAAAGAAAACCAAATTGATAGAAAGGAAAGAGATCTGTAGATTGGACTCTCTGTCTCCGGGGTATATATTCTTTATTTGTTCTGACTTTTATAGAATCTTTTGTTTCTTAGATTACCATTACACGACTTGCATTACTGTACTATTACAGTACAGTCTATAGTCAAATAGTAAAAGAATAAGAGATTTTTCTAAAATTTTTATAAAGTAACAACATAGAAATATTCTACTACATGAAATAGAAACATACACCGTTCTGACCATATTGCACTATGTATTATTTCATAACACAAGAAGTGCCGCCCTTTTTTGGTTCCAGTAAAAATGTATGTAAATGGCAGAATTCCAAGGATATTGAGATTGAAAAAATCGACATTTCGGCAACAAAACTTCCTATATCCGCTACTCCTTCAGGAGTATATTTACTCACTTGCTCATGATCAGAGTTTCAATAGTTTTCTTTTTTACGAACCTGCGGAAATTATTGGTTATGACAATAAATCTAGTTTAGTGCTTGTGAAACGTTTCATTACTCTAATGTATCAACAGAAGTATTCTTTTTCTTCTCAAATATTATCAGAAGGTTTTGGAGTCATTCTGGAAATTCCATTCTCGTCGCGATTAGTATCTTCTCTTGAAGAAAAAAAAAGACCAAAATCTCAGAATTTACGATCTATTCATTCAATATTTTCTTTTTTGGAGGATAAATTATCACATTTAAATTTTGTGTCAAATTTACTAATACCCCATCCCATCCATATGGATATTTTGGTTCAAATCCTTCAATGTTGGATCAAGGATGTTCCTTCTTTGCATTTGCTGCGATTTATTTTCCACGAATATCCTAAATTGCATTTGAAGAGTCCCATTACTTCAAAGAAATCAATTCACGTCTTTTCAAAAAGAAAGAAAAGATTTTTTTGGTTCCTATATAATTCTTATGTATATGAATGCGAATATCTATTTTTGTTTCTTCGTAAAAAATCTTCTTATTTACGATCAACATCTTTTGGAGTCTTTATTGAGCGAACGCAGTTCTATGGAAAAATAGAAGATATTGAAT